CCAGAATATGTTGATCGTAAATAACAGGATTGTTTATGAAAAAAAACTAATAAAAATTCGCATTCAGATACATAAGAATTGTACAGGAACCAAAATAATCTTTTATTTTCTTTTGAAAAAACAAAAATAGTTTTATTACTCTGAATAGTTTTATTCAGATTCTGATATTTATGTAGAAAGAATCGCAATAAATGTAAAGAGGGAATATCTTGAATCCAGCATTGAAGGATTTGAACCAAAATTTCAAAATGGATAGGATGGGGTATTAGTATATCTGAAACATTATTTAAATGAGATAATTTGTCCTCTAAAAAAGGAAATATTGAATGAATAGATCCTAAATTCTGAGATTTTGGTATTTCTTTTTCTTCGGAGGAAGATACTAATCGTAGCGAGAATGGAATTTCCACAATGACTGAAAAACCCTTTGATACCATTTGAGAATAAAAAAAATGAGAATCAAAATAATTGGTGTGTCCACCGAATCTATTTTGATTCGAATCATTAACCAAATCAATCAAAAAATTCTGTTGATACATTCGAATAATTAAACGTTTTACAAGTACTAAACTCAATTTATTGTTATAACCAATAAATTCGATAGGTTCGTAAAAAATCGACCCATTTAAACTATCATCATGAGCAAGTGTGTAAATATACTCCTGCAAGAGAAGCGGATATAGGAAGTGTTGTTGCGGAGATCTATCTTTTTTTAAATACCCTTGTAATTCTTCCATTTACATTTTTCTACTTGAAACAGAGACACAAGACAGGAGGCATTTCTTGGGTTATCAAATGATACATAGTGAATGATACATAGTGCAATATGGTCCGAACAGGGTATATAATTACAGTATATATAGTTAAGAAATTAAAGATAGACCCCGGAGACCTAGAATCCAATCAACAGGATCCTTTTCCTCTCCTTTTCTATACAATAGGTTTTATCCTTTGTTAAAATTACAAGAGAGTAAAAAATCCTTTATTTTTGCAACCTGATCGCTCTTTTGATTTTGGAAAAAATTAGATTCTCTTTACTTTATCAGTATACTGTTTCTTCTACACATCCGTCTCCAAAGAGAATAGTTAGGATTTTTTTTTCATAAAAAAATAAAAAATAATCAATGATTCACTCGCATAAAAACCTTTTTCTGCACTGGCACTAATCTATTTTTAACATCCAAATTAGATCGGGTAATTATTCCAATTTTAAGAATATAAGCTCGTTGCTTTTTGTTTTACCAAAATTAGGGCTAAAAGACGATATCCATTTATTCACTAGACCCAACTGTAAATTTCTTTTGTCTCCTTCCAAAAATAAAAACAATTATTACGACATGCTGTTTTTTCCTTCATTACCTTTTAAGATCAGTCGTGGTCTTATATAGACTCTACCAATAGTCTGGACGAATTCGTTGCTTCATCCAAATGTGTAAAAGATCATAGTCGCACTTAAAAGCCGAGTACTCTACCGTTGAGTTAGCAACCCAGATTGTAGATACGATTAAAAAAAAAAAAAATTGATCCCATCCCGCCAAAAAAAAAGATTGAACTAGCAAAAAATCAAATTTAAAAGAAAAATTTTTTTAATCAATTATAAACACCAATCCACTAAAATAGGTAGGATTGGATTAAAAAATAATAAATTCTCAATAGATATATCTAAATATCTATAATTAAAACTTATACCCATTTTTCTCTTGATCCATTCCATTTTTTTTTTTTACGTCTTGTATACCAGTAAATTCAGTAAACACATCCTTATGACTAAGGTGACTAAGGCTAAAGCAAAGGAAAAATAAATATAAGGCAGGAATAAACAGATCCATTTTATTTATCTATGATCAAATTATATTTGTTCGGTACACCATTGTCAATATGAATAGAATGCTGAGAAAAAAATTCTAAATAAATCAAATTAAGGCCTTGTGTTAGATTAGCACAATATAAATAAAAAAATAAATTTGAATGCAAAAATAAATAAAGGCAGGGTAGAGAAAAATATCGAGTTGATTCAATCAAAAGAGGTACAGGTACAATAACCGAAATTGACCCTGTCTTTGTCGGTAAATTAAATTACTACAATAACAATAAATAATAAAATAATAAGTGAGCAAAAAAAAGAGCAAACAAATTATGGAGAAATAATTATACAAAGATAGATGCTAGTCCCCTCTCTTTTTTATTCAATTTTTTTAATTTAATTAAATTAACAGTTAACCCAATATTCCTTCTTTAAATAATTCTGTCTTCCTTAAAATATCATGAACAGTTACTGTGGGTTGAGCGCCATTTTCAAGGAAATATAGAATAGCGGGAACATTTGAATAGGTTTGATTCTTTATCGGATCGTAAAAACCTACCTTCCGAAGATCTCTTCCTTCTCTTCGGGATCGAACATCAATTGCAACGATTCGATAGATGGCTCATCGGGATAGATGTAGATAAACAATGCCCCCCCCTAGAAACGTATAGGAGGTTTTATCCTCATACGGCTCGAGAAAAAATGATTCTAATTTCTGTATATAACGACAAATATATCCATAAAATACTGAATAAATAATTATGATTAAAGTGGTTTTTTCTTCCTCTTTCCTTACGAAAGTTAAAAAGATCTCATTCGTACTCATAACTCAAGTTGGGTAATTCTGAGGAAATCCTTAGATATTTATTGAGCCGTCTCTAACCTCTTTTGTTTGTCTCGAATCAATTTTTATTCCGCATTTTGATCCAATTGTTGAGACAATTGAAAATAGTGTTTCCTTGTTCCGGAATCCTTTATTTTTGTTTTGTGAAATCATTGGGTTTAGACATTACTTCGGTGATCCTTACTCCTTTCAAAAGGGCAGCAACATACCTTTTGTTTTTTCTCTTATTTCTTTCTATAGAAAAAAATAAGAGAGATTGATTCCCTTGTGATACACTTTTGATCGAATATAGTTTTATGAATTCCGACAAATATTACTTATTTTATTTTTTATTTCAAACTTGTTTGAATTTTAACCCTTTTCAATTTATATAATTTATCAATTTATATTATAAATATATATTATAGAGGATATATTTACAAAGTTGGTTCAACTTATTGATTTTTATTGTCACTAACCCTAGATTCTTCCCCCCGATAAATAAATCTCAATACTTTCTGCTCGAGCTTCATCATGTACTTTTTATTTAGATTAGAACCCAACACAAATTAGGTTCCTAGTAAAAAGAACAAACTATGTCGAGCCAAGAGCATCTTCATTCTTATAGAAAATGGCGGATGTAAGAATCCACAGTCAATCATGTCCTTCAAGTCGCACGTTGCTTTCTACCACATCGTTTTAAACGAAGTTTTACCATAACATTTCTCTTATTTAATTTCAAACTGATATGGAATTGATTCAATATGAAATCATGAATAGTCATTGGATCAACGGATATATGTATATATTATTATATATTATGATATGGCCGGTCGTATAGTTTTGATTTTATATTATATCTATAAATAGTCTCTATAATTAAATATATAATAATATTTTACTTTTCTTACTTTACGGAAAAGTCTTACTCAGGAAGGATCCCTTTTTTTTCTTGAACAAATAAATTAAAAACCTCAAAGAAAGGGGCTGGGACGGAAGGATTCGAACCTCCGAGTAACGGGACCAAAACCCGTTGCCTTACCGCTTGGCCACGCCCCATTGAAATTTATATTCAACACTAATAAATACTAATATTATATTAGTATTGGTTATTCGTCAATTCTAGTATGTAATATATTGTTGCTAGGTTTCTATACATGAAGAGATAGAATCAAAAAATTCATTGATCATTACATTGAATTCAATTAAGATATTGTATGAAAGTATAATTCTTTGTATTCTTGTTTGAGAATTGAAAGGGGTTTTTGATTTGGGATAGTTCAAAGAATAAAGAAGGATTTTTTTGCCTGCCTTTTTCATTTTTACCTTATATTATAAAAATGACTCAATCAAAATTAAATTATCTAATCTACAAGAACGAAATTTTTGTTATGCTTAATATCTTTAGTTTTATCTGTATCTGTCTTAATTCTATCCCTTATTTGAGTTCGAGTAGTTTTTTCTTCGCCAAATTGCCCGAGGCTTATGCTTTTTTCAATCCACTCATAGACATTATGCCTATCATACCTCTATTCTTTTTTCTCTTAGCCTTTGTTTGGCAAGCTGCTGTAAGTTTTCGATGAAATCTTCAATATTCTCCTAAATTCATGATTAAAAAAAAAAAAAAACACACTTCATTATAGCATAGCATATGCGGTACGAAAAAAATGGGTAATCTATTCCCCTAAAAAAAATGATATCTTGGAGATTTTGTAATGCTTACTCTCAAACTCTTCGTTTATACAGTAGTGATATTCTTTGTTTCTCTCTTCATCTTCGGATTCTTATCTAATGATCCAGGACGCAATCCAGGACGTGAAGAATAAACATAAGACATTTTTAGCTTTGCTTTTTTTAAGAATTCTTTATTCCATTAACTATTTTAATCAAGGGATCCAGTGATGAGGGATAGCGGAGAGAGAGGGATTCGAACCCTCGGTATAAATAAAAATCATACAACGGATTAGCAATCCGCCGCTTTAGTCCACTCAGCCATCTCTCCCAACTAAAAATTGAAAATTGTTTATGTGATATAACAGGTAAAGTTGAAGTAAAGATTGATCAAAAACCCCTCATCTTCTTTCTTTTCTTATTTTTTCTTATTAGAATTTAGAATAGAAAAATATAAAAAACAATCAATTCAATATATATATATAAATATTATGATGATAATATACGATATAAAAAATTTTGATCAGATCAGCAATTCAATTTATATAATGATTTGAAACAGATATCACCAATAGAAGGACTACCTTACTTTTTATTTTGTACGAAAAAATCCCGGCCCGCTTAAGTACTGGCCGGGCAATTTCCATTCTCATTCTATGGCAATTTCCATTCTCATTCTATGATGGAAGTGTCATTTCTTAA